TATCAGAAACAGAATTTCCAAAAAATTGGTTGACAGATGGTATTCAAATAAAAATATTGTTTCCTTTCTGTTGGCACAAATTGAAACTACGACCCTCTCAGAAAGATCTAATGAAAATGAAAAAAAATGATTTTTGTTTTTTAACAATTTGGGGAATGGAAACAGAACTTCCTTTTGGTCAACCCCGAAAACGTCCTTCCCTTTTGAAACCTATTTTAAAGGAATTAAAAAAAAAAATTGTTAAATGGAAAAAGAAGTATTTTCCAGTTCTAACCGTTTTTAAAGAAAAAACAAAATTACTTGGAAAAGTTTCAAAAGAAATCAAAAAAAAAAAATGGGTTATCGAAGGTGTTATTTTTATAAAAAAAATAATAAAAGAATTTTCAAAAGTAAATCCAATTCTATTATTTAGATTAAGAGAAGTATATAAATTAAGCGAAATTAAAGAAGAAAAAGATTCCATGATAAGCAATCAGATAATTCACGAATCATTTAATCAAATTGCATCTCCGAGTTCGTCAAATTATTCATTGACGGAAAAAAAAACGAAGGATCTCGCTGATAGAACAAGTAAAATTCGAAATCAAATAAAAAGAATCTCAAAAGAGAAAAAAAAAGTAACTCCAAGAATAAATAATCTTAGTCCTAACAAAACAAATTCTAATGCTAAAAGATTCGAAAAATGGCAAATATTAAAAAGAAGAAATGTTCGATTAATCTATAAATTCCCCCCTTTTTTTAATATTTTCATTGAAAAAATCTACACAGATCTATTTTTATCTATCATTAATATTCCCAGAATAAATACAAAACTTTTTCTTAAAGTAACAAAAAAAATTATTGAGAAATCGATTTACAATAATGAAAGAAAACAAGAAAGAATTAATAAAAAAAAGAAAACTCCAATTACATTTATTTCGACTATAAAAAAGCCATTTGATAATATTAGTAATATTAAAGAAAATTCACGTATTTTTTATGACTTATCCTACGTGTCACAAGCATATGTATTTTACAAATTATCACAAATTCAAATTAGGAACTCGGTAAGATCTGTTGTTCAATATCAAAGAATCCCCCCTTTTCTTAAGTCTAAAATAAAGGATTCTTTTGAAAGACAAGGAATGATTCATTCGAAATTAGCAAATAAAAAACTTCCAAGCTATGAAACGAATCAATGGAAAAACTGGTTAAAAGGACATTATCAATACCATTTATCTCAGATCGGATGGTCTAGATTAATACCAGAAAAATGGCGAAATAGAGTTCGCCAGCGTTGTATAGTTAAAAAGGAAAATTTAAGCAAACGGCATTCATATGAAAAAGACCAATTGGTTGGTTCCAAAAAAAAATCGGAAGTATATTTATTATCCAATGAAAAAAGTAATTTTCGAAAATATTATAGATATAATCTTTTATCATATAAATTTATTAATTATGATAATAAAACGGAATGTTTTTTTTATAGATTTCCCTTTCAAGAAAATAAGAACCAAGAAATTTATTATACTTATAACAGGCCTAAAAAGGCCTTTTTTGATATACTGAGGAACATCCCTATTCAAAATGATCTAGGACAGGTTGATATTCCATATATGGAAAAATCGGCCGATAGAAAAAACTTTGATTGGAAATTTTTCAATTTTTATCTTAGCCAAAAAGCCGATATTGAGACCTGGATCATTATTGATACCAATAGGAATCAAAATACTCAAATTCCTACTAACAATTCTCAAATAATTTCTAAAAAAAATATTTTTTATCTTATGATTCCAGAAACCAATTCACCAAACCCCCACAAAGGATTTTTTGATTGGATGGGAATGAATGAAAAAATACTAAAGCGCCCCATATCGAATCTGGAATTTTGGCTCTTCCCAGAATTTGTGTTACTTTATAAGGCATATAAAACAAAACCTTGGTTTATACCAAGCAAATTACTTCTTTTAAATTTAAATAGTAGTGAAAATAAAAAGATTAATGAAAAGAAAAAGATTAATTTGTTAATAGCCTCGAATAAAAAGCATCGAAATCAAGAAGAAAAAGAACCCATAAGTCAAGGAGATCGTGGATCCGTTCTCTCACAACAAAAAGATATTGAAGATAATTATGCAAGCTTGGACATAAAAAAGGGGAAAAAGAGAAAACAATACAAAAGCAATACAGAAGCAGAACTAGATTTCTTCCTGAAACGTTATTTGGTTTTTCAATTGAAATGGTGCACAACTTTAAATCAAAGAATGATCAATAATATCAAGGCATATTGTCTTCTGCTTAGACTGATAGATCCAAAAAAAATGACTATAACCTCCATTCAAAAGAGAGAAATAAATTTGGATAGAATGCCGATTCAAAGTAATTTAACTCTTTCAGAATTAATGAAGAGGGGGGTATTGATTGTAGAACCACTTCGTTTGTCTGGAAAAAAAGATGGACAATTTATTATGTACCAAACCGTAGGTATTTCGTTGCTTCATAAGAGTAAGCATCAAATTAATCAAAAATATCAAGAGCAAAGATATGTTTCTAGGACAAATTTGGATGAAACAATTTCACCACATCAAAGAATAAATGAAAATAGAGACAAAAATCATTTTGATTTACTTGTTCCAGAAAATATTTTCTCGTTTAAACGTCGTAGAAAAGCGAGAATTCTAATTTGTTTCAATTCAAAGAATGAAAATTATACATATAGAAATCCAGTATTTTGGAATAGAAAGAACATAAAAAACAGCAGCCGAGTTTCACATGACAATAATTATCTTGATAGAGAGAAAAATCAATTAATGAAATTAAAGTTCTTTCTTTGGCCTAATTATCGATTAGAAGATTTAGCTTGTATGAATCGTTATTGGTTTGATACCAATAATGGCAGTCGTTTCAGTATGTTAAGAATACATCTGTATCCGCGATTGAAATTCTGTGAATAATACAATTTTTCTATATATACCCTAAACCCTATTTCTATATACCCTATATATAATCTATATTAATCTATATATAATATAGGGTATATGAAAGTAAACAAATATACAGATCACGTACTTTTCTTGTCTCACATTTCATTCTAGTATTCAATATGAAATGAATTATGAATAATATCTCAATTAGTTTTCCAAATGAATCAATAGAAACTTCTGAATTTTAGGTCTAAATTCTTCGATGCAAAAATGTACCAATCTTTTTCTATTCCTATCTAAATCCAATTTCCAATTCGATTGATTGGTTTGAATTCAGAAAGGAGTTATTTGGATTAAATTATTGTATATACCACATCAAAATTAATGACATTATTATTACTTATACTTATTACTGATCGGTAAAATCCATATCTGTACAAGGGGAAAGGAGAGTTTTTTATGGTAAAAAATTCAGTAATTTCTATTATTTCTCAAAAAGAAAATAAAGAAAATAGAGGGTCTGTTGAATTTCAAGTATTCAGTTTCACCACTAAGATAAGGAGACTTACTTCACATTTGGAATTGCACAAAAAAGACTTTTCATCTCAGAAAGGTTTGCGAAAAATTTTGGGAAAACGTCAACGACTACTAGCCTATTTGTCAAAAAGAAATAGAGGACGCTATAAAGAATTAATTGATGAGTTGGATATTCGAGAAATAAAAACTCGTTAATTTGAAGCATGATATCATTTGACGAGCTTAGTCTTGATGAGCTTAGTCGTTTAAATTTTGATGAATTTCTTTTTACTTTCAGCAATGCATGGAAGACTGACTCGGGAAAAACTTATGATTACACCAACTACAAGAAACGACCTCATGATAGTCAATATGGGCCCTCACCACCCATCAATGCACGGTGTTCTTCGACTAATCGTTACTCTCGACGGTGAAGATGTTATTGACTGTGAACCTATATTGGGTTATTTACATAGAGGAATGGAAAAAATTGCGGAAAATCGAACAATTATACAATATTTGCCTTATGTAACACGTTGGGATTATTTAGCTACTATGTTTACAGAAGCAATAACCGTAAACGGACCTGAACAGCTAGGCAATATTCAAGTACCTAAAAGGGCTAGCTATATTAGAGCTATTATGCTGGAGTTAAGTCGTATCGCTTCCCATTTGTTATGGCTTGGCCCTTTTATGGCAGATATTGGGGCACAGACCCCCTTTTTCTATATTTTGCGAGAACGAGAATTGATATATGACTTATTCGAAGCTGCTACCGGTATGCGCATGATGCATAATTATTTTCGTATCGGAGGAGTCACTGCTGATCTACCTCATGGCTGGATAGATAAATGTTTAGATTTTTGCGATTATTTTTTAACTGGGGTTGCTGAATATCAAAAGCTTATTACACGAAATCCTATTTTTTTAGAACGAGTTGAAGGCGTAGGTATTATTGGCGGAGAAGAAGCATTAAATTGGGGTTTATCGGGGCCAATGCTACGAGCTTCCGGAATACAATGGGATCTTCGTAAAGTTGATCGTTATGAGTGTTATGACGAATTTAATTGGGAGATTCAATGGCAAAAAGAAGGAGATTCATTAGCTCGTTATTTAGTACGAATCGGCGAAATGACAGAATCCATAAAAATTATCCAACAGGCCCTGGAAGGAATTCCAGGGGGGCCCTATGAGAATTTAGAAAGCCGGCGCTTTGATAGAATAAAAGACCCTGAATGGAATGATTTTGAATATCGATTTATTAGTAAAAAACCTTCTCCAACTTTTGAATTATCCAAGCAAGAACTTTATGTAAGAGTCGAAGCACCAAAAGGAGAATTGGGAATTTTTCTGATCGGAGATCAGAGTATTTTTCCTTGGAGATGGAAAATCCGACCGCCGGGGTTTATCAACTTGCAAATTCTTCCGCAGTTAGTTAAAAGAATGAAATTGGCTGATATTATGACGATACTAGGTAGTATAGATATCATTATGGGAGAAGTTGATCGTTGAAATGATAATTGATATAACAGAAATAGAAGCTATTCATTCTTTTTTCAGATTGGAATCCTTAAAAGAAGTTTA